AATGTCCCGAAAATCATTATCAAAAAAAACTTCAACAGGACGTTCTATTTTTAGATAGAAATATATTCGCTCAAAAAAGACTCCAGAAGATGTTGGCCGGAAATGAGAAGATTTATTACGGAGAAAAAGGAAGATGGATTCGTATTCACATGCATAAGAATTATATAGGAACAAGAATAATCTTGGATTACCTTTTAAAAAAATGGAAATATGTTTTTGGGGAGTAATAAGACTATTCCAATTACAATACTCGTAGAAAAAGAAACGTAATAAATGCAAAGAAGAGACATCCTTCACCCAGTAGCGAAGGTTTTGAACCAAAATTTCAAAATGGGTGGGATAGGGTATTAGTACATCTGACGCATAATCTAAATGCGAAAATCGGTCCTCTAGAAAAGGAAATATTGAATGAATTGATCGTAAATTATGAGATTTTGCTATATGCTTCCTTTCTAAGGAAGATAATAGTCGTAGGGAAAATGGAATTTCCACAATGACCGCAAATCCCTCTGAGAGAATTTGCGAATACAAATTCTTATTGTGCCCAAAAACTGGATTTTGAATAGAATCATTAGCCGAAATAATCAAATGATTCTGTTGATACATTCGAGTAATTAATCGTTTCACAATTATTAAACTAGATTTATTGTCAGAACCGGCATTTTCGAACAAAATGGATCTATTTAAACCATGATTATTAGCAAGTGCATAAATATACTCCCGAAAAATAAGGGGGTATAGGAAGTCGTGGCGCCGAGATCCACCGAGTTCTAAATATCCTTGAAATTCCTCCATTTCCAATTCGCTTTGAACTAAAAATAAAGAAAAATAGAATTAATTATTAATTAAAGTAAGGGGTTTATTGGTTATCAAATGATACATAGTACGATATAGTCAAAACAGGGTATTATAGTAAGAATAAGAAAAGAAAAAATACCTCGGAAATGGGTAAACTCATCAAGGGACTCCCTATCCTCTTAGTTTTCTATTTGTTATAGGATAACAAGATGGATTCGAAATCCTTTATTTTTTCAACACAATCGCTCTTTTGATTTGGGAAAAACTATCTTTATCAAGATGCTGCTTCTTTTACACATTTTTGGCCAACCCAAAATGGGAAATAGCTAATAGTTAGGACTCATTAAAAAAATGGATAATCATTCACTAATGGAAAACCCTTTCCCCGTACCGGGCACTAATAAAATTTTAACGTGTAATTAGATGGGGAATCATTCAAATTAAGAACAGAAGCTCGTTGCTTTTTCTTTCCCTATAATTAATTGGGTTCATAGGACTCTATCCATTTATTCATTCGACCCAACTCGGAATTTATTTCAGTTTATTTCTCACTAAGAATTCAAACAAGATTTTGAACCGATCCAGTAAGAATGAAATATTCTCAGAATTTTCTATTGATACGACATGCTGTTTTTTCCAATCATTCCTTTCAGGATCAGTCGTGGTCTTACAAACTCTACCGGAGATAGAAACGAATCTGTTACTTCATAGAAATGTGTATAAGATGCTAGCCGCACTTAAAAGCCGAGGACTCTACCATTGAGTTAGCAACCCTAATAAAAAAAAATGTGAATGTGTGGGTACAACAATCGGAGTAAAAAGAAAAAGGGGAAAAAATGCGGGACACAATCAATCAAAATACTGAACTATCAAATCAATTCATCGTCGAGAATTGAATAGTATAACATAGGAAGATCTTTTATCCATACCGAATACAAAATTTCTAATAGATTCTGAATCGAAAAACTCAAAATAAATAGATCCGTTTATACACGATCGAATTATATTTCTTTGATCCACTGTTGTCAATATGAATTGAATACTTAGAATAAAAGTAGAATGAAAACAAAATGAATAAGAGACTTGTGCTGGATTAGCATAACACTAGATAGATAATATAGATAACTAAAAAAACAGCAAAGATTAGGGACGAAATAGGAAAGAATCCCGTCTCGGGTTTATTTCTTTGTTAATGCAGTTACAACAAAAAACTCCCAATTGGATTGGAGAAAATGCCAAAATTTTATATGCCTCGTCGATCCAATTACTTCATTTATTCACCTGATCTTTTTCTATCCATCTTATATCAAATTATATCAAAAAAACAGATTTTTGTCATTATATAAGATGGTATTCTATGGTAACAATAATAAATGAAGTAATTGGGGGGGGGGGGGGGTAGTATAGTAGAAAAAAAAATTATACAAAGCTATATATGAATCACCCCCACCCTCTTCTCTCTCTTTTTTTTATTTCATAAATTGGCTTTCGTTTGATTCAAATTCAATTCTGTAAAAACCCCCGCCTTCTTTAAAATATCATAAACAGTTTCTGTCGGCTGAGCGCCTTTTTCAAGAAAATATAGAATGCCGGGAATATTTAAATAGGTTTGATTTTTTATCGGATCATAAAACCCCACTTTACGAAGATCTCTTCCTTCTCTTCGAGATCGCACATCAATTGCAACGATTCGATAAAGGGCTCATTGGGATAGATGTAGATGAACTATAACCCCCCCTAGAAACGTATACGAAGTTTTCTCCTCGTACGGCTCGAGAAATTGGAAGTTAGATCTATGTATAGAATTAGAATGTTAAATAGATCCATAACATCATCAAATCAATATCAAATCAATTAGAGGATTATTTAATCCTTTTTTATTCCTCTTTAGCAAAAAAAATCGTTTGTATTCTCATAACTCAAGTTGGATAACTCTGAAATAGTTCAAAAGAAAAGCCTTAGGCATTTCATTTTTTGAGTGGTCTCTAACCCCTTTTTGTTTGTCTCATTTAGAATATATTTGGATTCTTTTTCCTTTATCTGGTTGTCGAGACAATTGAAAACGGCATTTCCTTGTTCCAAAATACTTTCTCTTTGCCTGGAATCGTTGGGTTTAGACATTACTTCGGTGAATTTGAATCATTTCAAAACGACAGCAACATGCCCCTTTTTATGATTTCTTTCTATCAAAAAATCATACGCCCGGTCGATTACCGCATGATACACTTTTGATCAAAAGAGTTTCACCAATTCCAACAAATTTTCCTTATTTTATTTGAAACTTGCTCGAATTGGATCGTTTCGATTTCTACTGGATCGAAAATTTACTTACGAAGTTGTTCCAACTTATTAATTGGCACTAACCGTAGATCCTTGCCCCTGAGAAATGAATCAATACTTTCTGCTCGAGCTACATCATATACTGTTGACGTTAAACCCCAACAGTATATGATGTCGAGCCAAGAGCACTTTCATTTCTATAGAATAGAAAATGGTGGGTGTAAAAATCCACAACTGATTATGTCTGTCAAGTCGCACGTTGCTTTTTACCACATCGTTTCAAACGAAGTTTTACCATAACATTTCTCTAGTGTGGGACTGATATGTAATTGATTCAATTATGGAATCATGAATAGTCACTTGTTCGACCGTTTCATAGAAATCTATATTTTTTCTTCTTTTATATGAAGTGGTGCTGTCTAAAGTAAAGAAATCTTATCAAGAATGAAATTTCAATGCATTTTTGATAAGATTTCTTTATTAATTTATACATAATTTCTAAATATTAGGAAAAAAGTGCTTTTTATTAAATCTACATTCCATCTTCAAGTAACCTAATAGGTTATATTCAACAATCTCAGACTTCTTCGAATATCAAATAGTCAGAAGAAACGATTCAAATAGTTATTTAATTGAAAACCCCCACCTCATACCAACATCACTATTTGAATAAAGTTTTACTAAGGATCGCATTTGATGATCATAAATAAATCCGCGATTAAAAAAATAGAGATTGAAAAAATCGAATTCTTTTTTTTTCATTTCATTATTCTAATAATGTCTATTTATATAGTATAGAAATAATAGGTCTTTCCTGGGACGGAAGGATTCGAACCTCCGAATACCGGGACCAAAACCCGTTGCCTTACCACTTGGCCACGCCCCATTTAGATTTATGTTCGATACTACTAAAGACTAGTATTGTATTGGTTATTCGTCAATTCCAGTCCAAATATCTATGGACTCTATTGTTCCTGGGATTTTGACACGTGTCGATATAGAATTATCTATAGAATAAAACGGAATTTATTGATCATTACATATAATTCAATTAAGATATTGTATGAAAGGATGGTTTCTTCAATTCGCAAAAGAAAATAGATAGACTTTTGATTGGGCGAGTTCAAGTTCAAAAACAACAATTCATTTTGATCGAACCGCCTTTCGTCATTTTTACCGTATACCAATTCTCAAGAATAATATATTTATATTATTATATTAACTCAATCAAATACAATTATCTCCAAGTCCAATAAAAAAAAATGTTTGTTATGCTTAATATCTTTAGTTTGATCTGTATCTGTCTTAATTCCGCCCTTTCTTCGAGTGGTTTTTTCTTAGCCAAACTACCTGAGGCCTACGCTTTTTTGAACCCCATCGTAGATTTTATGCCAGTAATACCCGTTCTCTTTTTTCTATTAGCCTTTGTTTGGCAAGCTGCTGTAAGTTTTCGATGAAATTTTGAATACTGTCATAGACATGATTTATTGGCGAAAAAAATTCTAACAATGGGTAAGATCAGATAAGTCTTACAGTATAGTATGAACTCTCGATTTAACTAATTCTTAGATAGCTTAGAAAAATCTGAATTACCCCATTTCCTCGTTCTGATTCCTTTCATTTATTGGTGTCAAAAGAGGATATGTGGTATAAAAATGGAGAATCTATTCTCTTTTTTTTTTCAAAACAATGATCTTGGAGATTGTGTAATGCTTACTCTCAAACTCTTTGTTTACACAGTAGTGATATTCTTTGTTTCTCTCTTCATCTTCGGATTCCTATCTAATGATCCAGGACGTAATCCTGGACGCGAAGAATAAAAAAAGAAAGAGGGCTTCCCTTTTGCTTGCTTAATTTTTCAATGTGATTAGGGTTTTATCTATTGCACATCTTTAATTAAATAACAAAATCAAAAAAAGATT